GAATTTGAGTCCTTGAATGATACCAATCAAATCAAGCACTAACTCCCATTTCTTTTTCTTATTAAATTAATCGATCAACTTGTTACTTGCTATTGAAGATTTCTTTTGGACTCGAAAATTTGCGAAAAAAAAAATTCGACATATTTTATTTATTATTATATTATTATGATTATGAGAATCAATCTTACTGCTTCTGGTCTTGGAGTTTCCATTATTATGAGAATCAATCCTACTGCTTCTGGTCCTGAAGTTTCCGCACTTGAAAAAACGAGCCTAGGGCATATCGCTCAAATCATTGGCCCAGTTCTAGATGTAGCTTTTCCTCCGGGGAAAATGCCTAATATTTACAACGCTTTGGTAATTAAGGGTCGAGATACTATCGGCCAACAAAGTAATGTAACTTGTGAAGTACAGCAATTATTAGGAAATAATCGAGTTCGAGCTGTAGCTATGAGTGCTACGGAGGGGTTAACGCGAGGAATGGAAGTGATTGACACAGGAGCTCCTCTAAGTGTTCCAGTCGGCGGGGCAACTCTAGGCCGAATTTTCAATGTGCTTGGAGAACCCATTGACGAATTAGGTCCTGTAGATACTCGCACAACATCCCCTATTCATAGATCTGCGCCTGCCTTTATACAGTTAGATACAAAATTCTCTATTTTTGAAACAGGAATTAAAGTCGTAGATCTTTTAGCCCCTTATCGCCGTGGAGGAAAAATCGGGCTTTTCGGAGGAGCTGGGGTAGGTAAAACAGTACTCATTATGGAATTAATCAACAATATTGCGAAAGCTCATGGGGGTGTATCCGTATTTGGCGGAGTAGGCGAACGTACTCGTGAAGGAAATGATCTTTACATGGAAATGAAAGAATCTGGAGTAATTAATGAAAAAAATATTACAGAATCCAAAGTTGCCCTAGTCTATGGTCAGATGAATGAACCGCCGGGAGCTCGTATGAGAGTTGGTTTGACCGCCTTATCTATGGCGGAATATTTCCGAGATGTTAATAAACAAGACGTACTTCTATTTATCGACAATATCTTCCGTTTCGTCCAAGCAGGGTCTGAAGTATCCGCCTTATTGGGTAGAATGCCTTCCGCTGTGGGTTATCAACCCACTCTTAGTACCGAAATGGGTTCTTTACAAGAAAGAATTACTTCTACCAAAAACGGGTCTATAACTTCTATTCAAGCGGTTTATGTACCTGCGGACGATTTGACTGACCCTGCCCCTGCCACGACATTTGCACATTTAGATGCTACTACTGTATTATCAAGAGGATTGGCTGCTAAAGGTATCTATCCAGCAGTAGATCCTTTAGATTCAACGTCAACTATGCTACAACCTCAGATTATTGGTAGCGAACATTATGAAACTGCGCAAAGAGTTAAGCAAACTTTACAACGTTACAAAGAACTTCAGGACATTATAGCTATCCTTGGGTTGGATGAATTATCCGAAGAGGATCGCTTAACTGTAGCAAGAGCACGAAAAATTGAGCGTTTCTTATCACAACCCTTTTTCGTAGCCGAAGTCTTTACCGGTTCTCCGGGAAAATATGTCGGTTTAGCAGAAACAATTAGAGGGTTTCAATTGATCCTTTCCGGAGAATTAGATAGTCTTCCCGAGCAGGCCTTTTATTTAGTAGGTAATATTGATGAAGCTACTGCGAAGGCTATGAACTTAGAAATGGAGAACAACTTAAACAAATGATCTTAAATCTTTGTGTACTGACCCCGAATCGAATTGTTTGGGATTCAGAAGTGAAAGAAATCATTTTATCCACAAATAGTGGGCAAATTGGCATATTACCAAATCACACGCCTATTGCCACAGCCGTCGATATCGGTATTTTGAGAATACGCCTTAACGACCAATGGTTAAAGATAGCTCTGATGGGGGGTTGTGCTAGAATAGGCAATAATGAGATCACTGTTTTAGTAAATGATGCGGAGAAGGGTAGTGACATTGATCCACAAGAAGCTCAGCAAACTCTTGAAATAGCAAAAGCTAGCTTGAGAAAAGCTGAGGGCAAGAGACAAATAATTGAGGCAAATCTAGCTCTCAGACGAGCTAGGGCACGAGTAGAGGCCATCAACGCGATTTCGTAACTATAACTAATTAGCATAGAATCAAAAGAACTTCCGTATATACGGAAGTTCTTTTGATTCTATGCTAATTGAATAGAATCATAATCATAATATAGAATCCGATTCTAATACAACGGAAATTTTCCATTTTTTCAATTCAAAAATGAAATAGAGAAATGAAATGGAAAAGATCAAAAATCAATAAAAAGAAAATAATATGAGTAGAAAAACTTATTAAATACTAACTTATTAAATACTATGGATTAAAATACTATGAATTCTGATATAGAATAAGTTCTACCTACTATTGGATTTGAACCAATGACTCCTGCCGTATGAAAGCAACACTCTAACCACTGAGTTAAGTAGGTCATTTATCATCATATATCATCATAAAAAGAACGAAACGT